TTAGCAAGTCTGATTATCCTTGTCTTTGTTTATGTCTCGGGTTGGAACAAATTACTATAATGCGCCCCCGCCTGCGGATTAGTCGACATTTTTCACAAATTTTACGAACGGAAGCTCTTATTTTCATATTTGTCATTCCTCAATCTTAATTCTCAATGTATTTCTTGGTAGAAAATAAGTTTCTTGCAATTTTGAATTTCGAGTTGTATTGAATAAAACCCACTTAATCTTTTGAATCCTTGTTTCGGAGTCGATAAATTATACGCCCTCTAGTTGAATCATAACGACTTACTTCAACTTTTACTTTATCTCCTGGCAGTATCCGTATAAAACTACGTCGGATCTTTCCTGAAACATACCCTAGAATCAAATCCTCATTATCTAATCGAACCCGGAACATCCCGTTGGGAAGCGATTCAGTAATTAAACCTTCATGAATCCATTTTTGTTCTTTCATTCCAGGCAAAGCCCCCTTGAAGTATCAACTAATGGAGGATAAACAATATCCTCACCCTTCCCTTTTTTATAAATAGGAAGAGTTTTCAGGTCCCATTTGGGTATTACAAGGATTACCATATATAACACAAAATTTCTCCGCCGATTCCTTCTAGTCGAGCTTCGCGGTCTGTTATTATACCCCGAGAAGTAGAAAGAATCACAATTCCCATTCCACCTAAAATTCTAGGAATTCGTTGAGAGTTAGAATAGATTCGTAAACCAGGTCGGCTGATACGTTTCAAATTTAAAAAATTTCTATAGGGTCTTTTCCTATTCCTCCTGTGACGTAGGGTTAAAACCAAAAAAGAGTTGTTTTTTTCTCGGTGTTTTCTGACGTTTTCGATAAAACCTTCTCGGAAAAGTATTTTAACAATATTTTCGGTAATATTAGTAGATGCTATGCGAACAACTCTTTTTCTATCCATATCCGCATTTCGTATAGAAGTTATTATCTCAGCAATAGTGTCTCTACTCATGATGAACTAAAATGATTGGTGCCTCGAAATTGGATATAAGCAACATGTTTTTCTTTTTTTTTTATTATTATTAGTTTATGATATATGAATTTAAAAAGGTATATGCGTGAGAAATATTCTAGGAATGAATCAAGTTAGTAATCTATTTTTTTCAAATACCCCAAAGAAAGATAAAAAAAATATCAACATCTTATTTTCTTTTATAATACTTCGGGAGCTAATGAAACTATTTTCGTAAAATTTAATTGCCTCAATTCTCGGGGGATTGCACCAAAAATTCGAGTTCCTTTTGGATTTCGGTCTTGATCAATCACAACTGCAGCATTGTCATCATATCGTATTATCATACCACTCTCACGTTTCAGTTCTTTACAAGTACGAACAATTACGGCTCTGACGACTTCTGATTTTTGTAGGGGCATATTAGGGACTGCTTCTTTGATGACAGCAACAATAACGTCACCGATGTGAGCATATCGACGATTGCTAGCTCCTATGATTCGAATACACATCAATTTTCGAGCCCCGCTGTTATCCGCTACATTTAAAAGGGTCTGGGGTTGAATCATATTAAATTTTTAGTCTATTCTTCCAATGCGAAGGATGAAGAAAATAAAAGAAATATTGTGTGTCAAAAAAAAAAAAAAAAGAAACCTGTGGTTTTGTTTCATCCTCGACGAGACTCATTTATCTTGGTTCTATATTTTTATCCTAAAGTAAGAAACTGCGTTCGTATAGGCATTTTTGATGCTGCTATTAAAATAGCCCTTCTAGCTATAGTTTCGGTTACTCCACTCATTTCATATAGTATTCGTCCCGGCTTAACAACAGCTACCCAATATTCAGGGGACCCTTTCCCCGAACCCATACGTGTTTCAGCAGGTCTTACTGTAACCGGCTTGTCTGGAAATACACGGACCCAAATTTTTCCACCGCGGCGTGCATTTCGTGTCATTGCTCGTCGACCTGCTTCGATTTGTCTAGATGTGATCCAAGCGGGCTCAAGTGCCTGAAGAGCATATTTTCCGAAAGAAATCTGATTACCTCGAAAAGATATTCCCTTCATTCTTCCTCTATGTTGTTTACGGAATTTAGTTCTTTTGGGGTTATAGTTGATGGTTGTTTCGGAATTCCATCTCTACTCCAGAACTGGACGTGAGAATTTCTTCTCATCCAGCTCCTCGCGAAAAAAAAAAAGAAAGTTTTCGCGGGCGAATATTGACTCTTGCAATCTCTATTTCAGTCTTGACGCCTGTTCGTGACTTCTGAGAATAGATTTCTTTTGTTCTGGTTAATTTCGCCATCCAGACTAGCGAATTCGTAAGATTCATTTGTTCCATAAAATCTTTTGCATTCACAGGTTCCATCGTTCCCACCGCTTCGTACTTAATGGTTAGGTCTGAATTCTACAATGGAGCTACTAAATCCAATTTATTCGTGAGTCAACCTTCTTAGTCTTTATTGACTCAAAGCTCTTTATTTATTATATACCGAGAATTCATGTAATATTTTACAAGATTAGGGAT